GTATGAACTACTGTAATATCCCTAAAAATATTAAGAAGTAAAAGGGAATGAATTAGGGAATTTTTTCGATGAAAAATCAAAAAATAGTTTGTGTGTGTCACCATTTTAATAATGTAAATGAATATACGCAAAGAAAAATTAGACGGGCGTGTAAAAACGTATGTAAATTTCTATTATTTTTGTTTGTCATCGTTTAAATAATATAAGTGAATATTAAGGAAGAAAAAATAAATTTAGTGGGGAAGGTTTTTGTGTTCGTGGTGTTGGGAATTTTCGTGTTTTAACGAACATGTTGGGGAAAAGAACAAACTACTACGGTGTTTTCCTGTTTCCGGGGGGTTTCCAGGAATTATAGACATCTTAGGAGATTTAGGGGGGAGGGGGGGTTTTCCCCTTTATTTGGGGGGGGTTTAAGGGTTGTTTTTTGTTTTTAAAAAAATTTTTTTCCCCTGGGAAATTTTTAAGCCGGTTTCCAGTAAAATTTTTTAAACCCTTCCACTTTTTTTTTTCCTCCGGCCAAATTTTTTTCCCCCTTTCCCTTAGGGTTGGGTTCCCCCGGGGGGGCCCAGGGGAAAAAAAAAAAAAAAAAAAACCCGTAGCCCAGTAAGAGAGAACGCTCGGCATGGTCGGTTCTCGGAGTAGTAATTCACCATTAACTTATGTTAGTGTTAGTCAAGTTGGGAGGGATAACATCAAGTAATGGCCCTGAAGTAGGAACCAAATGCCAGGAATAATTCACACTGTGAAACCCCCACGAATACTTGTCCCTCACCTTCAATAACCGTTGGCATTAAGTAATCAACTGATGGTCGGTTCTTACTACATTAAAATTCTGAGATTTGACGAGATTTTGAGTAAACGTATAACTTAACATATGGGTTAATGAGTTCGGTCTTAAATTTCGCCTATCCTTGACTTCTTTATTTGTTACCTATATATTATCTTGCTTTATGAATATCTTTGATTATAAGTGATATATGAGGGTGTTAAATCTATTAGTGTTGAATAAACATGATATGTACTTGAATGTCCATGAATTGTTTAATATAAATTAATGCTTATTATACATACATGCACATAACGTACATGTATGGGGAACAGAGAGTAGTTTAGTTTAGAATCCTGGCTTTGGGAGTCAGGGGTGGGAGTTTAAATCTCCTCTCTCTGAGCAAAAGGGAGGAATTTAACCTCCGACATCCGGTTTACAAGACCGACGCTCTAACGCTGAGCTCTTTTGCATATTATTTGAATAAAGTGTTTTCTAGTGTTGCTGCCCAGGGGTAGAAAACTAGGAATAAGGAAAAATAGAGTACTGATGCAACTTGTCCGATGATGATGAAAGGATGTTCTACGGGTATGCCGCCGATTCAAGTTAGAATAAGTACGTCTGCGATTAGAGTTCAAAAAAGAAATTGTGTAATTGGTCGAAATGTTAAGCCTTGGTGTTTGGATGTATGTAAGATAGGTACGATAAATAGTACTAGAATGGAAGCAAGGAGAGCAAGAACTCCTCCTAGTTTATTGGGGATTGATCGAAGAATGGCATAAGCAAATAAAAAATATCATTCTGGTTTAATGTGGGGAGGGGTGACTAAAGGATTAGCAGGGGTGAAGTTATCAGGGTCGCCTAGGAGATTTGGAGCAAATAATGCAAGAGCTGTTAAAGAAACAAGAAGTGCTGCAAAACCAAGAAGATCTTTATAAGAGAAATAGGGGTGAAATGAGATCTTATCTGCGTCTGAGTTTAATCCTATTGGGTTATTTGATCCTGTTTGGTGAAGAAATAAAAGGTGTACTAGTGTAGCACCAGCAATAACGAATGGAAATAAAAAATGGAATGCGAAAAATCGAGTAAGGGTTGCATTATCTACAGAAAAACCGCCTCAGATTCATTGGACTAAAGTGTTACCTACGTAAGGAACTGCTGAGAGTAGGTTAGTAATTACTGTGGCACCTCAAAAAGATATTTGGCCTCAAGGGAGAACGTATCCAACAAAGGCTGTCATTATAACTAGAAGAAGAAGAATTACTCCAATATTTCATGTTTCTTGATGTAAGTAAGAGCCGTAGTATAATCCTCGACCAATGTGCATATAGATACAGATAAAGAAAAAAGAAGCACCATTAGCATGAAGGTTTCGGATTAATCATCCATAGTTTACATCTCGGCAGATATGTCCTACTGATGAAAAAGCTGTAGCGATATCAGAAGTATAATGTATTGCTAAGAAAAGTCCTGTTAAGATTTGGATAATTAAACATAGGCCTAGGAGGGAACCAAAGTTTCATATAACTGAAATATTGGAGGGGGTTGGAAGATCAACTAAGGAGTTGTTGGCAATTTTAAGTAAGGGGTGGGTTTTTCGTAGGCTTGTCATTATGTTCCTATAGTTGAATATACAACAATGGTTTTTCAAGCCATTAGTCTAGGTTTAAGTCCTGGTGGGAGTTATGGTATTTGTTATTAATTTATTGATATTTGGAATTGTTTTTGGACTTTCGACTGTTTCTTCAAATCCCTCTCCTTATTTTGCTGCTTTAGCTTTAGTGGCAGTAGCAAGCATAGGATGTGTGGTGTTAGTGGTTCAAGGGGGGTCTTTTTTATCTTTGATTCTTTTTCTTATTTATTTAGGTGGGATGTTGGTTGTGTTTATATACTCTGCGGCTTTGGCAGCAGAGCCTTACCCAGAAGTGTGAGAGAGTTGACAAGTAGGGGTACGAGTTATTTTGTATGGGTTGGGGGTGGGGATTTTGTCAACTATATTTTGAGAAGGATGGTGTGGGATATCTTGGATGACGGTTGATGAACTTAGTGAATTTAGTGTTTTTCGGGGAGATATTGGAGGAGTAGCTTTAATGTATTCTTTAGGTGGGGGTATATTACTTATTTGTGGTTGAGCTTTGCTTCTTACTTTGTTGGTTGTGTTGGAATTAACACGAGGGATGAGCCGTGGCTCTATCCGGGAAATTTAGAAATAAGTTAGAAGACTGGCAAAGCCAATTGTGATTAGAAATAGAGCTAAATAAGTTTTAACGAGACCTCGTTGGGTGTTGCTAGTGGTGGTAATTAAGGGTTTGAGATATGAAGTAATAGTTTTAGGTCCAATTTTTTCGGTTCAGGTTTGGTCTAATAGTTGATTGGAGATACCTTGGCCCATAAATAAGCCGCTTTTGGCGGCTAAATTGTGGATAATTATACCGAAGAAGCCAAGTTGGAGGGAGAAATAGTGGGGGTTTTTGTAGGGAAGAGCTTGATATTGTTTTGTTTTAAAAGAAGCTAGTCCAAGGGCAATAATTAAACTTAGGATAGTGATGAGTAGAGCGGTAAGTTTAATAGTTAAGGGTATAGAAATAATAGCTGTTTTTGAAGGTACAATAGTAGAAGTAATTAAGAGACCAGCGAGAATACTCCCTCATGCAAGTCGTTTGATGGGGTTGATAACTGTTGAGTTGTTTTCATTAATTGGGGGGAGTGAATTAAATCGAGGGGAGCCTATTAAGACAAAAAAGACTAAACGAAGACTGTAGACGGCTGTAAAAGAAGTAGCGATTAGAGTGAGAATTAGGGCTCAGGCGTTTAAGTGGGATGTATTTAAAGCCTCAAGGATTGCGTCTTTGGAGTAGAATCCGGCGAGATATGGAGTGCCGGCAAGAGCTAGACTGCCAATTGTTAAACAAGAAGAAGTAAATGGGGTGAGTATGTGTATCCCGCCTATTTTGCGAATATCTTGTTCGTCGTTGAGGTTATGAATAGTAGATCCTGAACAAAGAAAAAGTATTGCTTTAAAGAAAGCGTGTGTGCAAATATGTAAGAATGCTAAATGGGGTTGATTAAGGCCAATAGCTACTATTATTAAACCAAGTTGACTGGATGTGGAGAAAGCAACAATTTTTTTGATGTCGTTTTGAGTTACGGCACAGGTAGCAGTAAAAAGGGTTGTAAGGGCTCCTAAACAAAGACAAGTAGTTAAAGCAGTTTGGTTTTTTTCTAGAAGGGGGCTAAATCGGATTAGAAGGAAAATTCCTGCGACGACCATGGTGCTTGAATGAAGTAGGGCAGATACTGGCGTAGGACCTTCTATTGCTGAAGGTAGTCAGGGGTGAAGTCCAAATTGAGCTGACTTTCCTGCAGCTGCTACAATTAAGCCTAGGAGGGGTAAAGTGAGATCATAGTTATTACTAGAAATAAAAATTTGTTGTAGTTCTCAAGAGCCAATTTTTATTGCTATTCATGCTATTGTAAAGATCAGTCCGATATCACCAATTCGGTTATATATGACTGCTTGAAGAGCTGCAGTATTGGCATCTGCTCGCCCGCTTCACCATCCGATGAGTAAGAAAGATATGATCCCTACTCCTTCTCATCCGATGAACAGTTGAAATATATTGTTGGCTGTGACAAGAATAAGTATGGATATAAGAAAAATTAGAAGGTATTTGAAAAATCGGTGGATATTTGGGTCTGAATGTATGTATCATGAAGCAAATTCTAAGATAGATCATGTGACATATAAAGCTACGGATGTAAAAATAATAGAGTATTCATCAAATTTAAAGCTTAGGTTGATTTCAAAGTAGGTTGTGCTTATTCAAGTTCAGGATGAAGAGATCGTTTCTATACCTTCATTGAAGAATGAAAATAGGGGGATTAGGCTTACAAAGAAGGATATTTTAACAGCTGTAGTGATGGTTGAAGGAATTTTATTTAAGTTATTAGAAGGGATTAAGGTTGATATTAAAGTAAAGGATAAGATGGTAAATACTATGATGAATCCAGAGTGTATGATTAGAGTAGGGTCTTTTATCATTACTTCCACTTGGATTTGCACCAAGAGTTTTTGGATCCTAAGTCCAATGGATGCGCTGTTATCCTACAGAAGTATGAGGGTTAAAATTTAAATTTAGGGTATAGGTGGAGTTATGGTGGACGAGGGGCAGATTAACCCCTATCTTTAGAATCACAATCTAATATTTTTGTTAAACTACGTCTACACTTATTTTTAGGGTCTAGTTTATTTAGTATGAGGATATTAAATTGAAATGTGTGTGTGAGGTCGAGTGAGCTTTGGGGTTCAACCAAAGTTGCGAAAATTAGCAGTTTTCGTTGCTAGCGAGCCTCTCTCGGTGGGTTGGGGAGATTACACCCCTATTTTCAGGTTTTTCCTGGTGTATTTATACCCACATGTAGTTCAACCTCAAATTAGTTCTGGTTTAAACACCAAGAGAAGTAGAGGAATTAGGTGAAGGGCCATAATTAAGTGTTCTCGGGTGTGGGATGGGTCTAAAGCCATTATATGTGTTGGAAGGGGGCCTCGTTGGGTTATGGTGAATATGTAAAGGGAATAACTAACAGTAATTAAGGTCCCGGCTCCAGTAAGAATAAGAGTTCATCATGATCAGTTGAATAGTGAAGTAATAATTATTAGTTCTCCTATTAGGTTAGGGAGGGGAGGAAGTCCTAGGTTGGCTAGACTAGCGATAAATCATCAGGTGGTTATTAGAGGAAGAGCCATTTGAAATCCTCGTCCAAGAAGAAGTGTTCGACTATGGGTTCGTTCATAGTTTGTGTTTGCAAGACAAAAAAGGGCTGAAGATGCAAGTCCATGAGCAATTATAAGAATTAGGGCTCCAGAAAAACTTCAGGGGGTTTGGATGAAAATAGCTGCTACTACTAGACCTATGTGACTAACTGAAGAGTAGGCAATTAGTGATTTTAAGTCTGTTTGGCGTAGACAAATGGACCCTGTTATTACTACACCTCAGAGGGCAAAGATAATAAAGGGGTAGCTTAGTTTTGTAGTCAAAGGGTCAAGTATAACTAGCATACGTATTAGTCCGTAACCACCAAGCTTTAGCAGTACAGCAGCAAGAATTATAGATCCTGCAATAGGAGCTTCTACGTGGGCTTTAGGGAGTCATAGATGGACTCCGTATAAGGGTATTTTAACTAAAAATGCTAGAAGGCAACTAGCTCATCATAATTTGTCTGCAAAAGTATTGAGTTGAAGATAGTCTGTGTATTGGATAGTTAATAAGGAAAGTGATCCGGTGTTGTTTTGAAGTAGTAGTAGTGCAATGAGAAGGGGTAAAGAACCAGCGAGAGTGTAGAAGAGAAAATAGATTCCTGCATTTAAACGTTCTGTTTGGTTGCCTCAACGAGTAATAATAATAAGAGTGGGGATGAGGGTAGCTTCAAATATAACATAGAATATAATTATTTCGGTAGCGCCGAAGGCTAAGATAAGGAAAATTTGGAGGGAAGTTAGAAGGGTAATGTAAAGTCGTTGACGATTACAAGGTTCTATTGCTGTGTGGTTTTGGCTAGCAATAATTATAAGAGGAAGTAATCAACAAGTGAGAACTAGAAGGGGGGTGGATAGAGAATCAGTAGCTAAGTAGGGATTAAGACTTGTTCATCCTGTTTCACTTATGTTGGTGAGTCAAGTCAGGCTTATGGTGGCGATTAAAATACTGTGGGCTAGAGTGGAAGACCATAATTGATTAGGTTTAATTAATCATGTTGTTGGGATTAATATAAAAGTAGGGATTAGAATTTTTAGCATTGAAGGAGATTTAAGTTTTGGAGGTGATCTGTACCATGTGTACGTGCGGTGGCGACTAGAAGAGCAAGCCCAGCACTTGCTTCACAGGCAGAGAAAGCTAGTATAAATAAAGGAGCTGCTGAGAAGCTTGTTGTGTCTAATTGCAGGGTTCATAAAGATAAAGCGATGTACAGAGATAATATTATTCCTTCTAAACATAGTAAAGCAGATAGAAGGTGGGTACGATGAAAAGCTAGTCCAGTGAGGCCTAGTATGAAAGCTGAAGAAAAAGCAAAGTGAGTGGGGGTCATAAGACAAATATGGATTTTAACCATAAGTATTTGAGCCGAAATCAAAAGTTTTTTTTAAACTAAGTGTCTATTCGGCTCATTCAAGGCCTCCTTGAGTTCATTCGTAAATTAAACCTAGTGTTAGAAGGGAAAGGATTGCGGTTGCTCAAATAAAGGTAAAAAGGGGGGAGGCTAGTTGGTCACCTCAAGGAAGAGGAAGAAGAAGAGCAATTTCTAAATCAAATAAAAGAAATAGGATAGCTACTAGAAAGAAGCGTAGGGAGAAAGGTAGGCGGGCGGATCCTAGGGGGTCGAATCCGCACTCATAGGGTGATAGTTTTTCATGGTCGGGGGTTATTTGAGGAAGTCAAAAGGATACTATGATTAATAGAATAGATAATGCAGTTGTGATTAAAATTATAGTTGTTACTAAATTCATTATCTTTCCTTGGATTTTAACCAAGATCGGGTGATTGGAAATCACTTATATTTAGTTGTACTAGAAAGATTATGAGCCTCATCAGTAGATGGAGATGTACAGGAATAGTCAGACAACGTCTACAAAATGTCAATATCAAGCGGCTGCTTCAAATCCAAAGTGATGTTCAGATGTGAAGTGGTGTTGGATTTGACGGAGAAAACAAACAGCTAAGAATGAAGAGCCGATGATAACATGTAGGCCGTGGAAACCAGTGGCAACAAAGAAAGAGGAGCCATATACACCGTCCGCAATTGTGAATGGGGCTTCGTAGTACTCTATGGCTTGTAAAAAAGTAAAGTAAAATCCTAAGAGGATTGTTAGGGCTAGAGATTGAATACATTGTTTTCGGTTACCTTCTATGATGCTATGGTGGGCTCAAGTAACTGTTACACCGGATGCAAGGAGAACAGCTGTATTAAGAAGGGGGACTTCAAAAGGATCTAAAGTAGTAATGCCGGTAGGAGGTCAGCAACCTCCCAGTTCGGGGGTGGGGGCAAGACTGGCATGATAAAATGCTCAGAAGAAGCCTAAGAAAAAGAAAACTTCTGAGGTGATGAAAAGAATTATACCGTAACGGAGGCCTTTTTGTACGGGAGGTGTGTGGTGGCCTTGGAAAGTCCCCTCTCGAATAATATCTCGTCATCATTGGTATATTGTCAGGAGAAGGAGAACTGTCCCTAAACCTATTAAAGTTGTAGATTGAAAGTGGAATCAGGTTGCAAGACCTGAAGTTATTAATAAAGCGGCGATTGCGCCTGTAAGAGGTCAAGGGCTGGGGTCAACTATGTGGTAAGGGTGAGTTTGGTGGGTCATTAAACGTTTTCTTGTAGGTAAAGGGTTAATAAAAGAACAAAGACATAAGCTTGGATTATTGCCACAGCCATTTCTAGGAGAGACAAAAGAAATAGAACAATACAAATATTAAGAGCAATAACAGGTATGTTGGATATAAGTACAAAGCCAGCTGTGGCAATTAATTGTATAAGTAGGTGTCCAGCTGTTAAATTAGCTGTTATTCGAACAGCTAAGGCTACAGGACGTACAAATAAGCTAATTGTTTCGATAATAATTAAGATTGGGATTAGTAGATTAGGGGTTCCTATAGGTAAGATGTGACTCAATGCAATAGTAGGCTGTTTTCGTATACCTAAAATAACTGTTGCTAGTCAAAGAGGTGTGGCAATAGCCAGGTTAATAGATAGTTGAGTAGTAGGGGTAAATGTGTAAGGAAGGATACCTAGTATGTTTAACGTAATTAGGAAAAGTAATAAAGGAATTAGTAAAATTGCTCAATTGTGTCCGTTTGGGTTGATAGGGGAAAAAAGTTGTTGTGTTGCGTTTCCAATTGCTGAGTTTTGTAATGCAAGGAAGCGGTTAGATAATCAACGAAGTGTTGGGTTAGGTAAAAGAATTCAAGGGAGAGACAGAGCAAGGAGAATTAAAGGGATTCCTATAAAAACGGGGCTTATAAATTGATCGAAAAAGCTTAAGGTCATGGTCAGGTTCAGGTGTTTTTAGGGTGTGCAAGGGCATTTTGTGTAGTAAGTGTATTTGGGAAAACATGAGCTGTTACTTTAGGGGGAATGATGATTAATAGAACAAGTCAGGAAAAGATTATAAGGGTAAATCAAGGAGCTGGGTTTAATTGAGGCATATCGTTAAGGGTGGTTGGGAGTCACCAGTCTTTAGCTTAAAAGGCTAACGCTAGACCCAGTTTAGCTTCTTATCGAGGCGTCTTCAAGTATGTGGGAGGATCAGTTTTCAAAATGAGTTATAGGGACTGCTTCGACTACAATAGGCATAAAGCTGTGGTTTGCTCCGCAGATTTCTGAACATTGGCCGTAAAAGACTCCTGGGCGTGATGCAATAAAGGCTGTTTGATTTAATCGTCCTGGGACAGCGTCTATTTTAACACCAAGGGAGGGAACTGCTCATGAGTGAAGGACGTCATCAGCAGAGATTAATACGCGGATGGGTGATTCTGCAGGAATAACTACACGGTGGTCTGCTTCTATAAGACGGAATTGACCAGGTGTCAGATCTTGTGTTGGGATTATGTAAGCATCAAAGCCAAGGTCTTCGTAGTCTGTGTATTCATAGCTTCAGTATCATTGGTGGCCAACAGCTTTAATGGTTAGAAGGGGGTTGTTAATTTCGTCTATAAGATAAAGGATTCGTAGCGAAGGAAGAGCAATGAGAATCAGAATAATTGCTGGTAGAATAGTTCAGATAATTTCAATTTCTTGGGAGTCTAAAATATATTTGTTGGTTAGTTTAGTTGAAACTATAGCCACAATAATGTATAAGACTAAAGTGCTAATTAAAAATACAATTATTAAGGTGTGGTCGTGAAAATGGAGAAGTTCTTCCATAACAGGTGAAGCTGCGTCTTGAAATCCTAATTGTGAGGGGTTGGCCATTGGGGGGGGGGGTAAGACACGCGGGATTTTAACCCACGACTCTGCTTTGACAAAGCGGTGTAATATACTACTTTACTAGTGTCTTATTAAGAAAGTGACAGAGCGGTTATGTGGTTGGCTTGAAACTAGCACATGGGGGTTCGATTCCTCCCTTTCTCGTTAGTTTGTTTGTACTTGAACAAATGCAGGTTCTTCAAAGGTATGATAGGGAGGGGGACAACCGTGAAGTCATTCTACATTAGTAGTTGTAAGTTCTACTGACAAAACTTCACGTTTAGCGGCAAATGCTTCTCAAATAATAAATAAAAATATAATTACTGCAACTAAAGATACTAGGGACCCGATTGAGGATACTGTGTTTCATAAAGTATAGGCATCAGGGTAGTCTGAGTATCGTCGAGGTATTCCGGCTAGGCCTAAAAAGTGTTGAGGGAAGAAGGTTAGATTAACGCCTGCAAATATTACACCAAAGTGGATTTTTGTTCATGTACTGTGAAGAGTATAACCTGAAAAGAGGGGGAATCAGTGTACAAAACCTGCAACAATGGCAAATACAGCTCCTATTGAAAGTACATAGTGGAAGTGAGCGACTACATAGTAAGTATCATGAAGAACGATATCAAGGGAAGAGTTAGCTAAGATAATACCTGTTAAACCGCCAACAGTGAATAGGAAAATAAAGCCTAAAGCTCAAAGAAGGGGGGTTTCTCATTTGATTGAACCGCCATGTAATGTGGCTAGTCAGCTAAATACTTTTACGCCTGTGGGAATGGCAATAATCATAGTGGCAGATGTAAAATAGGCTCGTGTGTCTACATCCATTCCTACTGTAAACATATGGTGAGCTCAAACAATAAATCCTAAAGGCCGGATAGCCATTATTGCTCAGACTATACCCATATACCCAAAAGGTTCTTTTTTACCAGAGTAGTAGGCTACGATATGAGAAATCATTCCGAAGCCGGGGAGGATAAGAATATATACTTCAGGGTGACCGAAGAATCAGAATAAGTGTTGGTAGAGGATAGGGTCTCCACCTCCAGCAGGGTCGAAGAAGGTGGTGTTTAGGTTTCGGTCAGTTAAAAGTATAGTGATACCGGCTGCAAGAACTGGGAGAGACAAAAGAAGAAGAACAGCGGTAATAAGAACTGATCAGACGAATAAAGGTGTCTGGTATTGTGAAATAGCAGGGGGTTTTATATTAATAATTGTGGTAATGAAATTAATAGCTCCAAGAATTGAGGAGATTCCAGCTAGGTGGAGGGAAAAAATTGTCAGGTCTACAGAAGCACCAGCGTGAGCTAAGTTTCCAGATAGTGGGGGATAGACTGTTCAACCTGTTCCTGCCCCTGCTTCTACTCCAGAAGAAGCTAATAGGAGGAGAAAAGAGGGAGGAAGAAGCCAAAAACTTATGTTATTTATTCGAGGAAATGCTATATCGGGGGCCCCGATTATTAGGGGAATTAGTCAGTTACCGAAGCCACCAATTATAATTGGTATTACTATAAAGAAAATTATTACGAAAGCGTGGGCCGTAACAATGACATTATAAATTTGGTCGTCTCCTAAGAGAGCTCCCGGTTGGCTTAGTTCAGCTCGAATAAGTAAGCTTAAAGCTGTTCCTACTATTCCGGCTCAAGCACCAAATACTAGATAGAGGGTGCCGATGTCTTTGTGATTAGTTGAGAAAAATCATCGTGTAATGGCCACAGGTAAGATGGCTGAGTAAGCGGTGGATTGTAATCCCATATACAGAGGTTTGAGTCCTCTTCTTATCAGGCCTTGAGGTGTTATCACGCTAGATTGCAAATCTTGAGAGGCAGACTAATTGCTGCCAGGGCCTTTCCCCCGCCTTTTAAACGCCTGACAAGGCGGGGGAAAGTAGTCGGATGCTCGCTGGTTTGAGCACTTAGCTGTTAACTAAGATTTTGTAGGATCGAGGCCTACCTGGCTAGAAAGGTTTTAGCTTAATTAAAGTGTCTGCTTTGCATGCAGGAGATGTGAGGTAGTATCTTGCAAGTCTTATCAGGGTCTGGGAGAGTTTAACTCCCGCTTAGGGCTTTGAAGGCCCTTGGTCTTTTTAGCCTAAGTCCCTTAAATAGTCAATAGGGCAATTAAAGCAGGTGCTAGGGGTAGCAGTAATAATGTTGCTGTAGTTGAGATTGCTAGAGGAAAGGTTGTTTGTGAAGAAGTGAAGCGTCATGGTGATATTGCAGATGTGTTGTTGGGGGATACAGTTAGAGTTATAGCATAAGATAATCGAAGGTAAAAGTATAGGCTTAAAAGGGCTGCGAATGCAGCTAGTATAGCAATTGTTGTGAGTTGTTGTTTAGTGAGTTCTTGGATAATTAGTCATTTAGGTAAAAATCCTATAAGTGGTGGGAGGCCGCCTATAGATAAAAGGATTAGAGGGGTGACACAAGTTAAGGCAGGGGCTTTGGCTCAAGAGGTGGCAAGGGAATTAATAGTAGTTGAGTTATTAAGTTTAAATAGGAGAAAAGCAGGGAAAGTTATAATAATGTATGAAAAAAGGGTAAGAAGACTAAGGGATGGAAAAAAACATATAACAAGAGTTATTCAACCGAGATGGGCCACAGAAGAATAAGCTAGAATTTTTCGTAACTGGGTTTGGTTTAGACCCCCTCACCCTCCTACTAAAGTTGATGTCAGGCCTAGGGTAACCAGCAGATAAGAGTTAGGGTGATTAATATTTAAAAGAAGAATAAAGGGGGCTAATTTTTGTCATGTTGATATAATTAATCCTGTGGTTAAATCTAAGCCCTGAAGTACTTCAGGTAGTCAAGTGTGAAGGGGGGCTAATCCGAGTTTTAAGGCTAAAGCTAGTGTAATAAGAGTAATAGGAAGAGGGTGTGTTATTTGTTGAATGTCTCATTGTCCTGTTATTCAAGCATTGGTTGTACTAGCAAAAAGTAGTATTGCTGCACCAGCAGCTTGTGTGAGGAAATATTTAGTGGTTGCTTCAACTGCTCGGGGGTGGTGGTGTTGGGCTATTAAAGGAATAATAGCAAGAGTATTTAATTCTAAGCCTATTCATGCAAGGAGTCAGTGGGAGCTTGCGAAAGTAATAGTAGTACCAAGACCTAAACCTAAAAGGAGTGTGGTTAAAATGAGAGGGTTCATTAGTAGAGGTGGGAGTTTAACCAACATTTTTGGGGTATGGGCCCAAAAGCTTAATTAGCTGACTCTACTAGTAAGTAGTGTAGTGGAAGCACCAAGAGTTTTGATCTCTTGAGGTAGGGTTCAAACCCCTTCTTTCTAAGGAACTGGGGGGACTTTACCCTCCATGGTTCACTCTATCAAAGTGGTCCTTTATTTCAGGCACAGTTCCTGTTTTAGATTTGAGGGGGGAGTCCTGCGAAAGCGATTGGTAAGGATAAGTGTCAGATGACCATAGCAAGGGTGACAGGAAGAAAATTTTTTCAAATAAGGTGTATGAGCTGGTCGTATCGAAATCGAGGGTAAGAAGCTCGTACTCAAAGAAATACTACTGAGAGTAAGGCTGTTTTAGTCATAAGGTTCATTGCAGTGAGTTCTGGGAAAGATGGGATATGGTAGGCCCCTAAGAATAGTGTGGTTGATAAAGCATTTATAAGAAGAATATTAGCATATTCAGCTAGAAAAAATAAAGCAAATGCACCTCCAGCATATTCTACGTTAAAACCTGAGACAAGTTCTGATTCTCCTTCAGTTAAATCAAAAGGGGCACGGTTAGTCTCAGCTAAAGTGGAAATATACCATATGGCTGCTAAGGGTCAAGCAGGGATAATTAGTCAAATGCTTTCTTGGGCAACATTAAAAACTTGGAGGGTAAATCCACCCGTAAAGATGATAATGTTTAATAGAATGAGACCTAAACTTACTTCGTAGGAAATAGTTTGGGCTACTGCTCGTAGGGCTCCTATTAAAGCATATTTTGAATTAGAGGCTCATCCTGATGCAAGAGTTGAATATACTGCTAGGCTAGAAAGAGCAAGAATAAATAAAATGCTTAAGTTAAGGTCTATTATAGGGTGAGGTAGAGGTATAGGTGCTCAAAGGGTTAAAGCAAGGGTTAAAGCTAGAATTGGTGCTATAATAAATAGAATAGGAGAAGCTGTTGAAGGTTGGACGGGTTCTTTAATAAATAGTTTAAGACCGTCAGCGAAAGGTTGTAAGAGACCAAAAGGACCTACAATGTTTGGACCTTTACGTAGTTGTATGTATCCTAATACTTTTCGCTCTAAAAGTGTCAAAAAAGCAACGGCTAAAAGAACGGGTACAATAAGAGTTAGGGGGCTAATGATAAAGGAAATGATAGTATTAATCATAGCTAGGGAGAGGATTTGAACCTCTGTACAAAGGGCTTAGACCTTTTGCAATTACCGGGCTCTGCCACCCTAACATGCCGTAATCTTCGGCACGGGTATATGCCCTTTTGCCTATTTTAGTTAAATTCATTAGGTAAGGGAGAGGCGTACCAGAGGTATGGGCCTCTTCTTCTCGGTCCTTTCGTACTAGAGAAGATCATAGCATAGATAGAAACTGACCTGGATTACTCCGGTCTGAACTCAGATCACGTAGGACTTTAATCGTTGAACAAACGAACCCTTAATAGCGGCTGCACCATTAGGATGTCCTGATCCAACATCGAGGTCGTAAACCCCCTTGTCGATATGGGCTCTAAAAGAGGATTGCGCTGTTATCCCTAGGGTAACTCGGTCCGTTGATCGGCATTGCCGGATCTTTTTGGTCAGAAATTCTGTTTATTAGAGTTGTTACTCTTAGCTTTAGGAGAGGTACTCTTACTCCACATGGGGGTTATTTGATCCCCCGCGGTCGCCCCAACCAAAGACATCAGGGTGTTTTTCATTTGGTTTATTCTTTTGTCAAGGGTTATTAACATGATGCACCTTAGTGTCTGAAGCTCCATAGGGTCTTCTCGTCTTATGGTTTTATCCCCGCTTCTGCACGGGGAGATCAATTTCATTGACTGGAAAAAGGAGACAGTTAAGCCCTCGTCGTGCCATTCATACAGGTCTTCATTTAAAAGACAAGTGATTGCGCTACCTTCGCACGGTCAAAATACCGCGGCCGTTAAACTTATAGTCACAGGGCAGGCGGGACCTCTTATTTTTATTTTACAAGAGGCGATGTTTTTGGTAAACAGGCGAGGCTTTATGTGTTTGCCGAGTTCCTTCTTTTTCTTTTAGTCTTTCCTGGAGCACTCCTGTGTAGGGTTAACGATTTATTTTTGGATAATTTTCTAGTTTTTTATGTCAAATCTAGTCCCCTCTTGAATTGGGATCGTTGATAGTCGGCGGCTTGTCCGTTCCGAGGTACACTTGTGCGGGGAGGGAGGCGTTGTCTCCCTTATTACTCATATTAGCATAATCACTTCCATGAAGGCATGGAAGGGTCCATTAAAAATAGGGGGATAAGATTAAGTGATCAGGATAAAAGAGGAGAAGAGTACTTGAGCTTTGACGCTTTCTTTGGGGGTGGCTGCTTTCAAGCCCACGGGGGTACTTTTCTTTAGTATTATGATCTTTACCCTCCTGTAAAAGTTGTGTCTTTTTTCAAAGGGGCTGTACCCCCTTTGACTAACTCTATTGGTTTCTTATTCATCGACAGGTGTAAGACTAGCGGGAAGAGAGAAGCCGATAGGCTGAACTTCTATTCATTTCTTGGACAACCAGCTATAACTAGGTTCGGTAGGTTTATCACCTCTACTCAAAGCTCGTCCCACTCTTTTGCAACAGAGAAGGGTGTGCCCTATAATAGGCTGTCTTGGAGTAGCTCACGTAGTTTCGGGGGTTTAAACTATAGTTCTCTTTGCTTAAGTTACACTTGCTAAATCATGATGCAAAAGGTACGAGGTTTAAGCTCTGCTTTTTTTAGCTTTTCTGGGTTATTTCATTTCTCTTTCAGCATTCCCTTGCGGTACTTTCTCTATTGCGCTAAGTTTCCTTTTCTATCACCTATACTAAGGAGGAAAAATGGTTTGTTAGTTTTGATATTAGTGTATTTAGGGGTTATTTAAATTGGTTTTTGTTTTTCTTTTGGTAGGCTAGCTTTAAGGTATCAGGGCGACCGGATTTTCACGGGTGACTTCTCAGTGTAAGAGAGATGCTTTATATCTTAGCTACGCTCTGCTTTGCCAAGTGCACCTTCCGGTACACTTACTATGTTACGACTTGTCTCCCCTTTGCAATTATTAGTTTTTAGTTAATCAGTTGTTATGCTTGGGGAGAGTGACGGGCGATGTGTGCGCGCTTCAGGGCCAATTTCAGTAGAACACTCTATTTTCTACTTACTGCTAAATCCTCCTTCAAGTGTACGTTTCAGTACAATATCCGTATTCGTTGTTATAGCGAATGTAGCCCATTTCTTCCCCCTCCATTCGCTACACCTCGACCTGACGTTTTGGGCTGAGCCGGTTAAGCTTACTATTGGTCCTTCACAGGGTAAGCTGACGACGGTGGTATATAGGCGGGAGGAACAAGGAGAGGTGAGGTTGAACGGGGGTTATCGGTTCTAGAACAGGCTCCTCTAGGTGGGTCTAAAGCACCGCCAAGTCCTTTGGGTTTCAAGCTAATGCTTGTAGTCCCCAGGCGGATAGAGGTTGTAAAGTTCTATCAATGTTTAGGGCTAAGCATAGTGGGGTATCTAATCCCAGTTTGTATCGTAGCTTTCGTGGGTTCAGTTTAAGTAAAGTCACTTTCGTGGTTGAGTTTCTAATCCTCGGATGCGTATAACAGCTTTGAGGGTGTTTGACTTTAGTTTTAATCTTAACTTAACCACTCTTTACGCCGGTGTTTGTCAACTTGAGCCTCTCGTATAACCGCGGTGGCTGGCACGAGTTTTACCGGCTCTCTTAGCTTTAACTAAGTCAAGTTTTCACTTATGGCTTAATGTTTATCACTGCTGAATTCCTTTGAAGGTGTGGCTAAGCAAGGCGTCGTGGGCTAAGAATTGTGCCTGATACCAGCTCCTTGTTCCCGGGCAGGGAGTTGGGGGCATCCTCACAGGGGTGCGGATACTTGCATGTGTAAGTTTAGCTAAAGTTGACTTTAAAGTCAGGACCAAGCCTTTGTGCTTACGGGCCTTCTTAGGGGCCATCTTAACATCTTCAATGTTATGCTTTGATTAAGCTACGTTGGC